TAGCTATACTAACTGAAAAAAGAGCATCTTTAAAAAATTCATACCAATCTATAGAATTATTCAAATTTTGGTGTAAAAGGTTTATAGACGGAGTTAACCATTTTGATAATATATCCAAATACACTCCTTCGTGATTGAAAGGAATTCCCAGGGATCCAACGAACAACGTAAATAGAACCAATACAAGTATAGGAAATAACATAGTATTATCCGATTCATAAGGATACGAAAAAAACTTCTTATTTCCAAAACGGGTAATAGTAATAAAGGGTTGTGTGATGTTTCTTGCATTCTGATCAATTCGATACGTTTTTTTTGAAAAAAAATAAAAAATCTCATGATTTTTCATTGTTAATAACGTTAATAAACTAAAATTTTTGTTAATTCTTTTTGAATCTTCTTTACCCCATAGAGATATTGAATAGAAGGGGGTATTCTTTTTGCCACTATAATTTTGAAAATGAACGTTTAAATGTCCTTCAAAAGTAAGTAAATAGATTCGAAACATATAAAATGCGGTTAATCCCGCTGTAAACCAAGCTATTATTGCGAAAATTGGTGAATACAACCAAGTATCATTAAGAATTTCATCTTTGGACCAAAAACAAGCAAGAGGCGGAATACCACAAAGAGAAAGTGTACCTAATAAAAAAGCGGTTTTGGTAATTGGGACATGCTTTGTTAAACCCCCCATAAAAACCATATTCTGACTTTTATTTGGAGAATATCCAACAAGAGTTTCCATTGAATGAATAACGGATCCAGATCCTAAAAATAATAATGCTTTCGAATAAGCATGAGTAATCAAATGAAATAAAGCACTTCGATAAGACCCCATACCTAGAGCTAACATCATATAACCCAATTGAGACATTGTGGAATAGGCTAAACCTCTCTTAATGTCTTTTTGAGCAAGGGCAAAAGTTGCTCCGAATAATATTGTTATTACTCCTACCAAAGAGATGAAATTCATTATATGAGGAATAACTATGAAAAGAGGAATAAGCCGAGCTACAAGAAAAATTCCCGCAGCTACCATAGTAGCAGCATGTATAAGAGCCGAAATAGGAGTAGGTCCCTCCATGGCATCCGGTAACCATACATGAAGGGGAAATTGTGCAGATTTAGCAACTGCACCGGCAAATAATAGAACGGCACAGAAAGTAACAAATAAAAAATTGACTTCATTATGATTATTAGAAATCAAGTTATTGAATATTTTGAATAAATCTCGAAATTCGAAACTCCCTGTTATCCAATAAAAACCTAAAATTCCTAATAATAAACCAAAATCCCCAACACGATTAGTTACAAATGCCTTTTGGCAAGCATTTGCAGCAACAGGCCGTGTGAACCAAAACCCTATTAATAGATATGAACACATTCCTACCAATTCCCAAAAAATATAAATTTGTATCAAATTAGAACTAGTAACTAATCCTAACATAGAAGTACTGAAAAAACTCATATAAGCAAAAAATCTCAAATATCCTTGATCATAAGACATATAATTATCACTATAAATAAGAACCATAATTCCAATAGTAGTAATCAATATTGACATAATAGAAGTAAGCGGATCGATCAAGTAACCGAATTCTAAAGAAAAATCATTATTGATGATCCAAGACCATACATATTGATAGATAGAACTGCCATTTATTTGCTGAATAGACAGATTGATAGAAAAAAGCATGACTATACTTAACAAAAAAACACTTTGAAAAGCCCACATACGACGAAGACTTTTTGTTGCCGACGGAAAAAGAAGAAGTCCCGCTCCTATTAAAATAGGAACTGGAAGTGGAAGGAAAGGAATTATCCACGCATATTGATATGTCTGTTCCATAAAAAAATTTTTTTATTCTTAATTGATTGTTTACGATTTACCGGATCCTACCCCCTTTCAATTTCAAAACAAAAAGGGTCAATAAAAAAATCAAGAGATGTACTAACTTAAAGATATTTTTATAATTTTATATATTATTTATATATTAATATTATCTGGGTCTTTCCAAAAGACTTTAAATATTAAAATTAAATATTAAAATAAAGAAGTTACAATTGGGCAAATGATATGACCAACTTGCTCATAAAAAGAGAATTTAGTTATTAACTAAGATTTTTATTAAAATAACGAAAATACAAAATTTCATTATTATTAGATGACTTTATATTCATAAAGTAAGGATAAAAAATTACACTAAAAAGATTACTTGATTATGATATGAATCGATATGAATCATAGGATTAACTAAGGTAAAAATTTTGTACTAATCTCGCTTTTTAGTAAGTTTGTTTCAAATCATTAACTAGTTTCATTATAAATTATAAAAATTATTGATTATTTTACGTTTCAATAAAAACGGCATTTATAGGAAACGCTATAATATCTAACATTTTATATAAGATTTTTTTTAACAAAACGTGTATCTTTTAACAAATTAATTACTTTAATTACTAGTTTGATTCGAATTTTAAAATGGAATTTGGAAGTATT